AAGAGAAAGTGTTCCTACTAAAAAAGCAGTTTTTGTAATCGGCACATGTTTTGTCAAACCACCCATAAGAATCATATTCTGACTTTTATCGGGAGAATATCCAACTATAGCTTCCATTGAATGAATAATGGATCCAGATCCTAAAAACAACAAAGCTTTGGAATAAGCATGAGTAATCAAATGAAATAAAGCGGATCGATAAGACCCCATACCTAGAGCTAACATCATATAACCCAGTTGAGACATTGTAGAATAGGCTAAACCTTTCTTAATATCTTTTTGAGCAAGAGCTAAAGTGGCTCCTAAGAGTACTGTTATTATACCTATCAAAGATATTATATACATTATAGAAGGGATAACTATAAAAAGAGGAAGAAGACGAGCTACAAGAAAAATTCCCGCCGCTACCATAGTAGCAGCATGTATAAGAGCCGAAATAGGAGTGGGGCCCTGCATGGCATCAGGTAACCATACATGAAGAGGAAATTGTGCGGATTTAGAAATAGGACCCACAAATAATAGAAATGCACACAAAGTGAGGAATAAGAGATTTACTCTATTATTTAACATTAAATTATTGAATATTTCGAACAAATCCTGAAATTCTAAACTGCCAGTTATCCAATAAAGACCTAAAATTCCTAATAATAAACCAAAATCCCCTACGCGATTAGTTACAAAAGCTTTTTGACAAGCATTCGCTGCAATAGGTCGTGTGAACCAAAAACCTATTAATAAATACGAACACATTCCAACTAATTCCCAAAAAAAATAAACTTGAATTAAATTAGAACTAGTAACTAATCCTAACATTGAAGTAGTAAAAAGACCCATATAAGCAAAAAACCTCAGATATCCTTGATCATGAGACATATAATTGTCACTATACATCAGAACCAAAATTCCAACAGTTGGAATTAATATTAACATAATAGAAGTAAGTGGATCGATAAAGAAACCGAACTCAAAAGAAAATGCATTATTTATGGTCCAAGACCATACATTTTCATGAATGCAACTTAGAAAAATTTGTTGAATAGATAGATAGAGTGAAAAGATCATAATTATACTTAACAAAAAAATACTCAGAAAAGTCCACATACGTGGAAGGTTTTTTGTTGCTGTTGGAAAAAGTAGAAGAAAAACTCCTAGGAAAATAGAAACTGGAAGTGGAATCAAAGGGATTATCCATGAATATTGATATGTATGTTCCATAAAAAAAAATCTTTTTTTTTTTTTTTTATTCTTAAATTTTGTATTTCGTATTCACTGGTTTGTATATATATTTTTGTGCAAAGGGGACAATAAAAAAGCCCGGGATTTCAAACCTAAATAGAAATTTTTATTAGTATAATCCTTCATAAATCGTTGAAAAGAAATATATATTCAAATCAAAAAATTAGAAGTGATTAAATAATATTACTAAAGTTACTGTCAAAAAAATTATTTGTCTTTTTTTTTATTACTACATAAATAAAATTGTGATTTTAGGCAGATACAGAAAAAGTGAATTAAAATTCCGTATTCCAATAATTTATATACATATATTAAGAATAGAACAAAGATTTACACGACAAAAAAAGACTTACTATTAATTATATAATAAAAAAGCTTTACCTAAAAAAAGTTATTTTAGTTTTATTATTTAGAATTATTAAGGAATGAATTTTAATTGTGGAACTTAGTTATTGTCTTCCAGTACACTACGTTTTTTTTTGTTTGCACGAAATATTATTATAATCAATATTTTTTTTTACATATGAAGTGCAGAAATTTCATAATTGATTTTTAATATAATCTATCGGTATAGATTAATTAAATGAGCACTCTCGTACGGATTTCAAACGTTAAATAAAAAAAATTTTTAATAATATTTCGTGCAAACAAAAAAAAAAAAAGTAAAAAACAGTTGGGTTTTAAACTTGTGAATGTCTTTTTTGTTTTGAAAATAATATATATATATAAATTTGAAAGAACAAAATCACTCGATATGGAGCACGAAAGAATAGAATAATAAATGTCTTTGACATCCAACTATACCACTGAAATTTTTTTTTTTTTTTATGGCAGTTCCAAAAAAACGTACTTCTATTTCGAAAAAGCGTATTCGTAAAAAAATTTGGAAAGGGAAGGGATATTGGACATCGTTGACAGCTTTTTCGTTAGGGAAATCACTTTCTACCGGTAATTCAAAAAGTTTTTTTGTACAACAAAATAAATAAAAAACACTAGAATAATTAGAATTAGCCTAACTTAAAAACAAATTTTTTAGAATACACATAAAAAATAGAAAAAGGAACCAAAAGAGGAAAAAAAAAAAAGATAATATATAGATAAAAAAGAAAGGTTCCTTTTTCTATTTTTTTATTTCCAAAAAAAGGGATTCTTATTTTCCCCCTCACTAACTTGATGCAATATTGAATTGGCTTCTTTATTTAAATTTGAATCTCGACGATTGAATAAATACTTATTAGTATTGTTTTGAACAAGTTGCCGCTATGGTGAAATTGGTAGACACGCTGCTCTTAGGAAGCAGTGCTAGAGCATCTCGGTTCGAGTCCGAGTAGCGGCATAAGATCTTATAACAGAGATATTATAAGTTTTATAATCAAATTAATACCCGACTTTTTTTTCTAAACGCGGGTAAAAGTAAAACCCAGTATTAATTTTTAACAAATTTTTTATGATTTTTTCAATTTTAGAGCATATATTAACTCATATATCTTTTTCGGTCGTTTCAATTGTACTGACAATTTATTTTTTAACTTTATTAGTTAATTTAGATGAAATCATAGGATTTTTTAATTCATCAGATAAAGGAATCATAATTACGTTTTTTGGTATAACAGGATTCTTATTCACTCGTTGGATTTATTCAGGACATTTTCCATTAAGTAATTTATATGAATCATTAATTTTTCTTTCATGGGCTTTTTCAATTATTCATATGCTTTCCTTTTTTAATAAAAAATCAAAAAATCACTTAAACACAATAACTGCGCCAAGTGCTATTTTTATTCAGGGTTTTGCTACTTCAGGTCTTTTAAACAAAATGCCTCAGTCTGCAATATTAGTACCAGCTCTCCAGTCCCAGTGGTTAATGATGCACGTAAGTATGATGATATTAGGCTATGGCGCTCTGTTATGCGGATCATTATTTTCAATAGCTCTTCTAGTCATTACATTTCGTAAAGTTGGACCTCCTTTTTTGAAAAAGAATATAAAAAAAAATTTTTTATTAAATGAATTCTTTTCTTTTGATGTACTTTACTACATAAACGAAAGAAATTCGATTTTACTACAACAAAACATTAATTTTCGTTTTTCTAGAAATTATTATAGGTATCAATTGATTGAACAATTAGATTATTGGAGTTTTCGTATTATTAGTCTTGGATTTATCTTTTTAACCGTCGGCATTCTTTCAGGAGCTGTATGGGCTAACGAGACATGGGGTTCATATTGGAATTGGGATCCAAAAGAAACTTGGGCATTTATTACTTGGACCATATTCGCAATTTTTTTACATATTAAAACAAATAGGAATATTAGGGGTATAAATTCTGCAACTGTGGCTTCGATAGGCTTTTTTTTAATTTGGCTATGCTATTTTGGCGTCAATCTTTTAGGAATAGGTTTACATAGTTATGGTTCATTTAGATCGAATTAAATAAAACATTAACTAAAAAATAACGGAATCCAAATAAAAAAGAATAGCATCCATATATAACTTCATATAAGTTAAGAAATCAAATTTAGTTTTATTTTAGTAATAAATCATCAAAAACCTTTTGAATCAAGTAATACAATGATTCAAAAGGTTCTCACAATACAAAGACCAAAGACTTCTGATTACAAATCAATTTACTGCTGTTTTTTATTTCCTGAAAACTATCCATAAAAATAATTAGATAAAATGGATTCGCCCTTGTCACTTGCTAATGAGAGCACAAAATCAGGATAAATCCCAATACCAATTATTGGTAGAAGAATAGAGATTGAAAGAAATAACTCTCGGGGTCCAGAATCAAAAAAAGAAAAGTTTTTGTCATTAATTAACTTGTATCCATAGAACATTTGGCGTGACATAGATAATAAATATATAGGAGTTACTATCATTCCAATTGCCATTACAAAAATAATAAAAATTTTTGAAATTAAAAAATATTGTTGGCTCGTAATTATTCCAAAAAAAACGATTAATTCTGCAACAAAACCACCCATGCCCGGTAATGCAAGGGAAGCCGTCGATAAGATAGTGAACATTGTAAATATCTTTGGAATGGAGATAGCCATTCCACCCATTTCATCAAGATAAATAAGCCGAATTCGATCATAACTCGTTCCTGCCAAGAAAAAAAGCGCAGCGCCAATAAATCCATGAGAGATTATTTGTAAAATAGCTCCATTAAGGCCAGGATCCGTTATAGAACTAATACCGATAATTATAAAACCCATATGAGATACAGAAGAATAGGCTATTCTCTTTTTTAAATTGCGTTGACCAGTAGATGTTGAAGCTGCATAAACGATTTGGATTGTACCAACTACCATCAACCAAGGAGAAAACATAGAATGGGCGTGAGGTAATAATTCCATATTGATTCGAATCAACCCATATGCTCCCATTTTTAATAAGATTCCAGCGAGAAGCATACAGGTACTGTAATGTGCCTCGCCGTGGGTGTCAGGTAACCAAGTATGTAAAGGTATAATCGGCGATTTGACGGCAAAAGCAATAAGAAATCCAATATAAAATAGTATTTCGAGTGTGACAGGATAGGATTGATTCGCTAATAGTTCTAAATTTAATGTTGGTTCGTTCGAACCATATAAACTTAGACCTAAAACTCCTATTAATAAAAAAATGGAACTTCCGGCAGTGTATAAAATAAATTTTGTAGCTGAATACAGACGTTTCTTTCCACCCCACATGGATAAAAGTAGATAAACGGGAATTAATTCTAATTCCCACATGATGAAAAAAAGTAAAAGATCCCGAGAAGAAAATGATCCTATTTGACCGCTGTACATTGCTAACATCAGGAAATGGAATAATTGGGAATCCCGAGTAACTGGAAAAGCCGCTAAAGTAGCTAAAGTAGTAATAAATCCCGTCAGTAAAATTGTTCCTATAGAAAGTCCATCTATTCCCAGTCTCCAGTAAAAATCAAAAAAATTGATCCATTTATAATCTTCGGAGAGTTGAATTAATGGATCGTCTATTTGAAAATTATAACAAAAAGCGTAGGTCGTTAGAAGAAGTTCTAAGATACAAATGCATATAGTATACCACTTATTTACTTTATTTCCTCTATGCGGGAGAAATAACATTAAGGAACCGGCAGATATTGGAAAAACAACAATTATTGTTAACCAAGGAAAATCATTCGTGGTAAAGACAAGATACACCAGGTCCAAAGAACGCGTACTCAAAAAAACTATATAAATAAAAAAAAGATAATTTAACTTTTTTGAGTACGAGTACTTGTCAATAAAAACAAATAAAATGTATGCCAAATTTATTCAAATGAGGTTTTTGGTAACGTATCAATAAGCTAGACCCATGCTTCGAGTTGTTTCATGCCATAAATAAACTCGAACGCTCAAAAAATCCGTTGGACAGGCGGATTCACATCTCTTACAACCAACACAGTCCTCGGTTCTGGGAGCGGAAGCTATTTGCTTAGCTTTACATCCATCCCAAGGTATCATTTCTAATACGTCTGTAGGGCATGCTCGGACACATTGAGTACATCCTATACAGGTATCATAAATTTTGACTGAATGTGACATAGGATCTATAGTTTTTTTAATGTCATAAATTTTCAATCTAGTAAACTTCTAACTAAATCATATATTAAAATACTAGATGAAGCAATGATTTCCTTTAATAGAATTTTTGTAATGAATTCTGGCTCAATTTATAAAAAAAGGGGCTAAAATACTTTGATTTTTTAGATTTTCATAAATATAATCTAGGAAGTCATAACCTATTATATATATATATATATGTAAATTGCAACCTATAATTTTTTTAGTTATGCTACTTATTTAATAAGGTCGATTGGTTGATGCGAGTTGATTTTCTGTTACGATAAATTGACGAGACTATAGCTAATCCAATAGCTGCTTCGGCAGCTGCAATTGCTATAACAAAAATGCAGAAAATATCCCCTTTTAGTTGGGAATTATCAAAAAAATAAGAAAATGTTACAAAATTCATATTAACTGCATTGAGTAGAAGTTCAAGACACATAAGAGCCCTAACTATATTTCGACTCGTGATCAATCCATAAAGACCAATCAAAAATAAATAGGCACTCAAAACAAGTCCATGTTCGAGTATCATTCAGCAACTCCTTATCAATTTTGATTAATTTCAATATGAATAATAAAAAAAAAAATTCACTTGAGTCAATCAACTAGAATATAAAAAAAAAAGTACGAATAAAAACTATATTAGGGAAAAAAATTTCACATATATATCAAATATAAAAATTGATATTTAAAATATGAAATAGTATTAAATCAAACGGAAAAAAAATATCATAACATACACAAAGTTTTCTTTGGTCTTTACTAATTAGAACGTTTTTTATTGACGAGCCGTAGAAATTGCACCTATCAAAACAACTAAAAGAATTATTGAAATGAGTTCAAATGGAAGAAAAAAATATGTTGATAAATGAATTCCTATTTGTTGACTATTACTTATTAAATCTTGCTCTAGAATCTGGTTTAATCTTGTAGTCCAAATAATCCCGTACCATGACGTATTGAGAATAGTAGAAATTAATGAAAAAAGAATAGTTGTACAAACCAATGAAGTAATCCCATCCCCAACGGTCCACAGCTTCAAATCGGTGGAATATTCTGAATCAGTCATGAACATCACAGCAAATATGATTAAAACATTGATGGCCCCCACGTAAATAAGGAGTTGTGCAGAAGCTACAAAATGGGAATTTGCTAGAATATACAATAAAGATATACAAACAAGAACAAATCCTAAGGAAAAGGCTGAAAATATTGGGTTGGGCAGTAATACCACTCCCAGACCTCCTACTAGAAGACCGGATCCCAGAAAAACTAAAAGAAAATCATGTATTGGTCCAGGCAAATCCATTATATTATTAAAATAAGAAAAAATCGAAATCCTTTTCATGACCTTAGTAATTTAACCGGGGAATTTTTTTGTTTAATATATTTCTAATAGAGTGAAATTAGAATCTAATGGATATGAATTGATGTAGATACAATTATTAGACAGTTTCGCTTTTTTATTCTAAAGTGTATTTTCAACCTATCTATTTCAAGAAAGGAATTACGAATATATTATATTAAAAGACTGCGCCTTAAATACTTAATAGTATTATATATAGTATTATATAAATATAATACAAGTTTTTAATTAAATTCTTTATATAAATATAATTTAAGAATTTTAAATGATTTTTTAATAAAAGTAATGGGTTTACCCATTTTTTGTTTGAGGTGAATTCAAAATTGTTCGAACAGTGTAATCGTCAATTACTGACATTGGTAAACGACCCAAAGCTATTTGATTATAATTCAATTCGTGACGATCAGAAGTTGAAAATTCATATTCTTCAGTCATTGATAAACAATTTGTTGGACAATACTCAACACAATTACCACAAAATATACAAATTCCAAAATCAATACTGTAATTAAGCAATCGTTTTTTTCGAATATTTGTTTCCAATTTCCAATCAACAACAGGTAGATCTATAGGACATACTCGAACACATACTTCACAAGCAATGCATTTATCAAATTCGAAATGGATTCGACCACGGAAGCGTTCCGCTGTTATTAATTTTTCGTAGGGATATTGAATAGTTACAGGGAAACGATTTGTGTGGGATAAGGTAATCATCAAACCTTGACCAATATACCTTGCAGTTCGTAGGGTTTGTTGACCATAATTAATGAACCCGGTTATCATAGGAAGCATATTGTAATTATCTATGAATAATTTGATCTTTGTTTCTTTTTCTTGTTTAAAACAAGTAATGAATATGTTGGATTCATTTTCAATTTAGAGTGAAAAGAGTTGCAAAGAAGTTGTTAATAATAGATTACCAAGGGAAATCGGTAAAAGAAATTTCCATCCAAGATTTAATAGTTGATCCATTCTTAGCCTAGGTAAAGTCCATCTTGTTGCGATAGAAATGAACAAGAACAAATAAGTTTTAGCTAATGTAATAAAGATACCAAGTGTTGTTCCAAAAATTTGATCCCTTTCAAATAGCTCCAGAATAGATATATACGGAATAGACATATTCCAACCGCCTAAGTATAGAACTGTTACAAATAATGAAGAAATTAATAGATTTAGATAAGAAGCAACGTAAAATAAACCAAATTTGATACCTGAATATTCAGTTTGATAACCTGCTATTAATTCTTCTTCCGCTTCTGGTAAATCAAACGGTAACCTCTCGCATTCGGCTAGGGAAGAAATTAGAAAAATGATAAAACCTATAGGTTGACGCCACAAATTCCATCCCCAAAAACCATATTTGGATTGTGCCTCAACTATATCAACTGTACTTAAACTGTTCGATAATCCTAGTCGGTGATAACATTACTATTCTCACCGCTATTACAAAACCGTACATGAGGTCTTCGCCTCATACGGCTCCTCGAGGGCCATAAATAAATCTAAGGACCAGATTCGTATTATTTAGATGGATATGATGTGTTCTAAAATAGATTATATATAAATATATCTGGGGTCCCGAATTCTACCAATGGAATTCTGTCTGCTCAAATTCTAAGAATAAAAAAAAGTGCTTCGGAATTCATCTCATCCTTTACAAATTTGAATTTCTATTTGTTGAGTAATAACTTAATCCTTTAAGAAAATACGCCTTGCTAAAAATAGGTATTTAAGCTCATCGTGGTTTTCAATTACGAAAAAAAATTAGACATCCTATTACTATTAGTTTATTATTCATGACAGAAATTCTATTTTATTTTTGAAATATATGAAAAAAAAATATCCTTGTTTCATTCCTATTCTTCTTTCTTTTTTATAAAAAAAGTTGGTGGACTTCAAAAATAAAGGATTATTTCGTTTCTGATAGTCATTACATTTATCGGTGGATAGGAGCATACTCTGAATCGGAATCTTGGGGAGTACTGTCTGATCATTTCTACTAATTGCAAGCCCCAATTAACCTTCTTTTTTTTTTTTTTATCTTATGTTATGCATAAATATCCTTTTCAATTTGGTTAATCTCTATTACAAATTCTTTGTGTATTTTGGTGTTTCTAACTATCCACTCATTTTGACCTAATTGCCGCTCACTTTGTAATACATGTATGTTAATCTATCTAACTGATAGTGAAAACGTCATACGGTTATTTAACCCGCTTCAAGCCAGGATGACTAATCAACCAACCTTGGGGTAAAGTGGGTCTTACGCTTATGTTTATTTCTGTTTAACCTTTGTACATAGGAAATGAGACTCAATTTTTCTTTTTACTGCTAATTTCTGAGCAGTTGTTTTTCACTCATATATATAACTATCAAATTCCTTTTATTAAGATTAACCCGAAAGAGAAATAGATATTCTGTTTTTGAACTTATTCGTCTAGAAGAAACGGAATAGTAAAAATAAACGTTTATGTTTCAACGAATCACACGTAGAGATATTGATAAAACACATAGAGTTAATGGTATTTCATAACTAATCGATTGGGCAGCAGCTCGCAGACCACCTAAAAAAGAATATTTATTATTTGATCCATATCCTGACATAAGAAGTCCAATCGGAGCAATACTTGAGATGGCAATCCATAAAAAAATACCGATATTGAGATCCGCTAAAACAAGGTGATTGCTAAAAGGAATTACTGAATAACTTAGTAAAATTGAGATAACTGCTATAGATGGTCCAATACTAAATAAAGGAGTATTTCCTCTAGATGGACGAAGATCTTCTTTGAAAAGTAGTTTTGTCCCGTCGGCTAGAGCTTGAAGAATTCCCAACGGACCAGCGTATTCAGGTCCAATACGTTGTTGTATCCCTGCAGAGATTTCTCTTTCTAACCACACAATTACTAGTACACCTGTTATGATTCCCAATACAAGAGACAATATAGGGACAAATATCCATATGAGTCCATAGACCTCTTTTAAAGATTCCAATCTAACAAAAGAATTTATAGTTTGTACTTCGGTTGCATAAATTATCATTTTAACGATCAACTTCTCCCATAATTATATCTATGCTACCCAGTATCGTCATAATATCAGCCAATTTCATTCTTTTAACGAGTTCAGGAAGAATTTGCAAATTAAGAAAACCTGGTGGTCGGATTTTCCATCTCCAAGGAAAACCACTTTGATCTCCTATCAGAAAAATTCCCAATTCCCCTTTTGGAGCTTCAACTCTTACATAAAGTTCTTGTTTTGATAATTCAAAAGTAGGAGAAGCTTTTTTACTAATGAATCTATATTCAAAATCATTCCATTCTGGATTCCGTTTTCTATCAAAGCCTCTGCTTTCTAAATTTTCATAGGGACCCCCTGGAAGTTCTTCCAGAGCCTGTTGAATAATTTTAATGGATTCTGTCATTTCGCTAAGTCGTACTAAATAACGAGCTAATGAATCTCCTTGTTTTTGCCACTGAATTTCCCATTCAAAGTCATCGTAAGACTCATAACGATCAACTTTACGAAGATCCCATGGTATTCCGGATGCGCGTAGCATTGGTCCGGATAAACCCCAATTTATTGCTTCTTCCCCACCAATAATCCCAACTCCTTCAACTCGTTCTAAAAAAATAGGATTTCGTGTAATAAGTTTTTGATATTCACCAACTTCTGTTAAAAAATAATCACAAAAATCCAAGCATTTATCTATCCAACCATAAGGTAAATCAGTCGCTATTCCTCCAATACGAAAAAAATTATGCATCATTCTCATACCGGTGGCAGCTTCGAATAGATCATATACAAATTCTCGTTCTCTGAAAATATAGAAAAAGGGAGTCTGGGCACCAAGATCTGCCATAAAAGGGCCGAGCCATAACAGATGAGAAGCGATACGACTTAATTCCAGCATAATTACTCTGATATAGCTGGCCCTTTTAGGAACTTGAATATTTCCCAATTGTTCTGGTCCAGTTACTGTTATTGCTTCGGTAAACATAGTAGCTAAATAGTCCCATCGTGTTACATAAGGTAAATATTGTACAATTGTTCGGTTTTCGACAATTTTTTCCATTCCTCTGTGTAAATAACCCAATATAGGTTCACAGTCAACAACATCCTCACCATCTAGAGTAACAATTAAACGAAGAACACCATGCATGGATGGGTGGTGAGGTCCCATATTGACTATCATAAGATCTTTTCCTGTAACTGGTCTCTTCATAAGTTTTTCCTTTATTCGTTCTGGCATGAATTAGATTGCTGAAAAAAAAGTTTATCAAAAAAACTCAAGATCTAAAAAATTACCTAATCTAAAAAATTACCTAATTCACAATTTTAGAATTTAACGAGTTTTTAATTCCCGAATATTCAACTGATTAATTAATTCTTTATAACGTACTCTATTTTTTTTTGACAAATAAGCCAGCAGTCGTTGACGTTTTCCCAGACTTTTGCGTAGACCCCTCCGAGATAAATCATCTTTTCGGTGCAATTCCAAATGTGAAGTAAGTCTTCGTATCTTATTAGTGAAACTGAATATTTGAAATTCAACAGATCCCTTGCTTTCTTCTTTTTTTTCTTGAAATGAAATGAATGCAGTTTTTCTCATAAAAAGAAATCCTTCCCCTTTTTAATATGAATTGAAAGATATTAATTTTATTGATCAGTAATAATAATGGTAGTTTTTTTTTTATTTTTTGTACAAGGATCTAAATTTAATTATCAACTTATTAATTCTGAATTTTATAAAAAAAAGTATAAATTTAGATCTAAAAAAGGAAGATTCTGTTAATTTATTTCTGGATCCGCTCTGATTCGTATCTATGTCATTGATTAAATGAATCTCATGTATAAAGATTGAATTTCAAGCAATCCCTCATATTTATACAGACAATTGTTTTCATATATCGTAACTTATATATTATATATAGTCAAAATAAGTAAAAATACAAAGGATCTATCATTCATGAATTTTGAATCGCGTATACATATGTATTCTTATCGTACTGAAATGATTTCCGTTAGTAGTATTAAACCAATAGCGATTTATACAAGCTAAATCTTCTAGTCTAAAATTGGGCCAATGAAAGGATTTTAATTTAATTTGGTTTTTTTTATCCTTATCAAGATCTTTCGTTTTATGCAAAATTGTGGTCAAGTTTTGAATATTCTTATCAAATCTTGAATTTCTATCCCTCCCATTTTTTTTTTTTAAGTTGAAACAAATTAGAATTCGAAATTCTCTACGTCGTGTAGGGGATAGAATATTTTCAGGGACAAAGAAAGCATAATTATTTTTTTTATCAATATAGCTTTTGTTTTTGTATCTTTTACTGATTTTTTGTTTATTTTTATGAACCAATGAAATACCTATGGTTCGATATATAATAAGTTGTCCATCGTTTTTTACAGACAAACGCACAGGTTCAATAATCAATATTCCTTTTTTCATTAATTTTGACAAAGTGAAATTCTTCTCAATCATTAGAATATCTAGGCTCAGCTCTCCTCTTTCAATAGAAGATATCGCCATCTCGCTTGGATTTTGTAGTCTAACCAAGAGACAGTATACTGTTACATTATTGATAATTTTTTGATTAAAAAAACAATTCCATCGCAATTGAAAACGCGAATATCTTGTGAGAAATAAATCAAGTTCCACTTCGGTATTGCTTTTGTATTGTTTTTTATTTTGACGTTTTTTTATCTTCGATTCTGCATAATTTTTTTCAATATTTTTTTCTTGGTTTGATAGAGCTGATTCAGGATTTCTTTTTTTTTTTTTATCTGATTCAAGCTTTCCTTGGCCTGCCGATTCTTTTTCTTCTTTATTTAGATTATAAAATCGAAAGAATTCATTTTCGTTTGATGGTATAAAACCTTTTTTCTTTAGAGTGATCTTTTTATTAACATTTCTTTTTTTATTAAAATTAAAAAGAAGTAATTGAATTGGTACGACCCACGGTTTCATTTTATATGTACTAGAAAATAAGAAAAATTCTGGAAAGAAAAAGAATTCCAAATTTGTGATACGATGATTTAGTATTTCTTTATTCATTCCCATCCAATCAAAAAAGACCCTTTTTTGATTGGCAAGACCCGTCTTAGTTATTTTCTCAATTCTTTGATAATTCGGAACTTTAGTCTTAATATATATTTTTTTCTTCTTGGTATCAACCCAGGGCTCAATATTTACTTTTTTTCGAAACCAAAAGTTGAGAATTCTCCACTCCAAATATTTTTTATGCCGAATTTCCCCTATACCCCGAATATTATATTTTTCTAGAAAAAAAGAGACTAAACAATTATCTAAAGCAATGCTTCTAGCCATGTCAAAAATTTTTTCTGTAGAATTAATAGATTTGTAGCAAAAAAGATTATATATATAATCTTTTTTTAAATTAGGTTTTGGCTTTAATAATGAGTCGGCCTCAAAAAAATTTTGTTTTTTGTAATTATCAAAAAATTTTTTTTCATATGAATCCTTTTTGGTTAAACTTGGATTTAGAACTAGAGCGTCTTGGTTGATTTTCTTTTTCCATTTTTGAGTTACTAATCTAGCCCATGCAATCTGAGGTAAATTGTATTGAGAACGACTTCGTAACCAGTTTTTCCATTGATTTACTTCGGAATTGAAAAAGGTTTTATCTTTCAATTCATAATGAAAGATTCCTTGTTCTTGAAAAAACTCTTTGATTTGATTTTGAACAAAAAAGGATGTTATGCATATGTTATATTCAAGAACAGCCTTTAATTTAGAAAAGTTACTATCTTTAATTTGTAATAATTTGTAAAATACATATGCTTGTGATAAAGAGCATAGGCCATAACTCAGTTTTTTTTTTTTTGATATTAAATTTTTGATAGTCGAAATTAAAAAAATGGTATTTTGTTTTTTATTAATTTTTTGTCCATTTGCTTCATTCTTGTAAATATCTTTATCGATAATTGTTTTTGTTGATTCCAAAAAACGTTGTGTAGTAATTCGTGGAATATTAATGATACCTAGAAAAAGAGCTACAGACAGTTGTTCAATGCAAAATTTAAAAAAAAAAAACGATTTACGAATTAATCGGGTATTTTTTCTTTTGACTATCTGCCAACTTATTTTTGATGACTCAATTATTTTATAATCATAACGCGGTTTGTTCCAACTATTAGTTAGGTTTTCTTTTTCTTTTGAAATTTCTTCTGTTTGATTTCTGATTGTCTTTATTCTAGCAATCAAATTTTTTCTTTTGTTTTCGCTGAGTGACGAATTTGTCCACTCCAGAGATTTTTTTTGAACAGATAGTTCATGAATCATCTGATTACTCATTATTGAATCTTTTTTAGTTTCCTTTAATTCATATATTTCTCTCAGGCTAAATAATGGAGTTAGATTTTGTTTTGAAAGGTTTTTTATTTTTCCTTTTCGAAAAAGAAAGTTTTTGATAATCCAGTTTTGAATTTCTTTTGCGACTTTTAGGAAAATTCTTGCTCTTTCTTTGAAAATCCTTAAAACCGGAACCGACTTAGTTTTGGATTTTTTGATTCTTTTTTTTAATTCTTTAGAAATAGGTTCAAAAAAAGAAGGCTTTTTTTTGGCAGCACCAAACAGTAGTTCAGTTTGCATTCCCCAAACTGTTAAAAAACAAAAAGAATTTTGTTCTCCTTTGTTTTTTATTTTTTTTAATCGAGCCTTCTGAGATGATTGAAATTTATGCCAAGGTTTCAGATAAAAAGGAAATAGGATTTTGATCTGAATACCATCTGTTAACCAGTTTCTTGGAAATTCTCTTTCAGATAGTTGAACCCCATTATAAGTA